AATCCAACTAACGGAGAATTATAAATGGATCAATTTTTTTGATTTTTACTGGAGCTTCGGAATAGATGGACTCTCTATAGGACCTATCTTACTAACGGGATTTATTACCACTTTAGCCGCGTTAGCGGCTCAGCCAGTTACTCGAGAATACCAATTATTCTATTTTCTGATGTTAGCTATGTATAGCGGTCAAATAGGACTATTTTCTTCTCGAGACATTTTACTTTTTTTCATCATGTGGGAATTGGAATTAATTCCCGTTTATCTACTTTTAGCCATGTGGGGAGGAAAGAAACGTTTGTATTCAGCTACAAAGTTTATTTTGTACACTGCGGGAAGTTCTGTTTTTTTATTAATGGGAATTCTGGGTATCAGTTTATATGGTTCGAATGAACCAACATTAAATTTTGAAACATTAACTAATCAATCGTATCCTGTGGCGCTAGAAATAATATTCTATATGGCATTTCTTATTGCTTTTGCTGTCAAATCGCCGATTATACCCTTACATACATGGTTACCAGATACCCACGGAGAGGCACATTACAGCACTTGTATGCTTTTAGCCGGAATCTTATTAAAAATGGGAGCATATGGGTTGGTTCGAATTAATATGGAATTATTTTCCCATGCTCATTCCATATTTTGCCCCTGGTTAATGATATTAGGTTCTATTCAAATAATCTATGCTGCTTCAACATCTTTTGGTCAACGTAATTTAAAAAAAAGAATAGCTTATTCCTCGGTATCTCATATGGGTTTCCTTATTATAGGAATTGGTTCCATAAGTGATACTGGGCTCAACGGGGCCATTTTACAAATAATATCTCATGGATTTATTGGCGCTGCGCTTTTTTTCTTGGCAGGAACTAGTTATGATAGACTACGTCTTCTTAATCTTGACGAAATGGGCGGAATGGCTATCCCAATGCCAAAAATATTCACGATTTTTACTATCTTATCGATGGCTTCTCTTGCATTACCGGGCATGAGCGGTTTTGTTGCAGAATTGATAGTTTTTTTTGGAATAATTACTAGTCAAAAATATCTTTTCATGATGAAAATACTAATTACTTTTGTAACAGCAATTGGAATGATATTAACTCCTATTTTTTTATTATCTATCTTACGGCAGATGTTCTATGGATACAAGTTTTTTAATACACCAAACTCTTATTTTTTTGATTCTGGGCCGAGAGAATTATTTATTTCTATTTCTATCCTTATACCCGTAATAGGTATTGGTATTTATCCAGATTTCATTTTCTCATTCTCGGTTGAGAAAGTTGAAGCTATTCTATCTAATTTTTGATAGATAGTTTTCTTGAATAAATGAATAAAACAAAACCAATAAATAAAAAAGAGAAAAAAATCCTTTGGACAAAAGATTTTTATGTTAGATTCACTTAAAAAAAAATTGAATTGTAATCGAATATGTTTGTTGTTTGTGAGAACCCTTAAAATCAAGTAATGTAATGATTCAAAGGGTTCTCGACGATTTTTGGGAAGTTTAATTTATGGAAAGTATATATATGCTTTCCATTTTTTTATTTCTCGGGTTAAGTTCGTTACTCATTTTTTTTAATTCAATTAGATATAAATGAACCATAACTATGTAGTCCTATTCCTAATAGATTGATCCCCAAATAACATACCCAAATTATAAGAAATCCTATAGAGGCCACTATTGAAGAATTTACACCTTCTAATTTTTTATTTTTTCTAGTATGTAAATAAATCGCGAATATGGTCCACGTAATAAAGGCCCAAGTTTCCTTTGGATCCCAATTCCAATATGATCCCCATGCCTCGTTAGCCCATACTGCTCCTGAAAGAATACCTATTGTTAAAAAGAGAAAACCTAGACTAATAATACGATAACCCCAACGATCCAATTGTTGAATAAATTGAGACCTGTAATAATTTCTAGAAGAAGAAGTTGTTCGTAAAACATTCTTCCTTTCATTCATATTCATGTATTTGATTTCAGCAAAATCAAATGATTTTTTTAAAGAATCCAAATTCTTGCTTTTACCAAGAATTTGGATTACTTCTTGAAACGTAATGACTAAAATAGCCACTGATAATAATGATCCACATAAAAGAGCTGCATATCCGAATATCATCATACTGACGTGCATCATTAGCCAATGGGATTGTAGAGCGGGTACTAATATTACGGATTGATGCATTTTGGTTAAAAGACCTGAAGTAGCAAAGCCTTGGGTAAAAATAACACTTGGTGCGATTATTGTACTTAAAAGGTTTTTATCCTTTTTAAAAAATGGAACCATATGAAAAATGGAAAAACCCCATGAAAGAAAGATTAAGGATTCATATAAATCACTAAATGGTAAATGGCCCGAAAAAAACCAACGAGTAATTAACAATCCCGTTACACAGAAAAAAGTTATTGTCATGGCTTTTTTGGACAAATCATATAATCCTATGATTTCATTGACTAATAAGGTTATTAAATGAATTGAAATTACAATTGATATGACCGAAAACGATATATGAGTTAATATATGCTCTAAAGTTGAAAATATCATATATATATAATGAAAATAAATATCTATAATGAAAATAAAAAAGGTATGAATACTAGGATAGGAATCGGGAATTGAATTCATTATAGGACTTATTCTTTTAGAATATCGATATAGGATGCCATGCCGCTACTCGGACTCGAACCGAGATGCTCTAGCACTGCTTCCTAAGAGCAGCGTGTCTACCAATTTCACCATAGCGGCTTACTCGAAATCATAATAACCGATTCATTAGTCAATCGTCGAGATTAAAAGAATCAATTAACGTGGAATATTAATTTAGTACGTTTGTTTACTAAACATTAAAAAATTTGAAGAATTCTATTATTATTCTAATTCTATACTATAAATTCATATTTCATATTAACTATAAACTAGAAGTATAGTAATAAAATCGAAAAAATATTCAAATAAAAAAAACAAGAACGTTTCGATTTCAATACGAAGTTAAGTAGTATTCTTGTTTTTTTCATTTGCAGTGTTTGTTAGTTTTCAAATTTAACAACGTAGAATAGGTTTTTCGTAGTTTACACTTTTTCAAATTCAAAAAAAGCACTGTTGAAACTGAAACTAGATAGTTCTGACTTCAATCTAGGAATGAAAAAAACATTTTTTTGTAGTTGTTTATGACTCATTTTTTAATTATTTCATTCATTTTATGACTCTAAAGAAATGCATTTCCATTTTTTTAATGAAATCCTTAACGTTAATTTATATATCTATTATTATTATTATTTCACACTACATTCTAAAAAATTTAGATTATATATTCAGCGTATATTCTAATATATATTTTAGAATATATGCTGAATATATGGTCAATATTAAATATTCTTATATTACTAAATATTCTTTATATTCTTTATTATTATTATTAGTATAATAATAAAGAATATAAAGAATACTCTTTGAATCGAGCTAATTCAGATTATTGCAACATTTTTATTTGTTACAAAAAAAACTTTTTGATTTTCCTGTCAAAATGGATTGCGCTAATGAAAAGGCTTTCAATGCTGCCCAATATCCCTTTTTTTTCCAAAAATTCTTCCGAATTTTTTTTTTTGATCTAGAAGTGCGTTTTTTTGGAACTGCCATATAATTAAGATAATTTTTTCATTGTTATAGTTCGATGTGAAAGACATTTGTTCTGTAAATGAAAAAGAAATATTCTTCAATTAGCCATATGTCGTCTTAACTACCCTTCCTATTTTTTTCTATCTAAAGTAAAAACATTGAATATTAGAAACCTTTTCAAAATCTTTCCAAACATATATATCTAGATCTCCTTTTATTGTAATGTAATTGTAATGTATCAATTATGTAATTTAAATGTATCAATTATGTAATTTAAATGTATCAATTAGTTCAAAAATGAACTAATGTTTCTGAATTTCTGAATTCTGAATTATAATAATATTTTTATATTTTATTGGGTCATTTCATATGTTTTTTCTGATTCATTCATAAAGCAAAAGAAACGAATGTTCTTAGTTTTGGTGTTATTTTTTATCTTCAGTCTATAGATAATAATTTTACAAATTTCGTTTTTATTTATTTTTATTATAATATATTATTATTTAATTAATTATTAATAGTAATTTAATATTTCTTAATATAAAATAATTATTATAATTATATAAATTATTATAATTATATATTATAATAAGATATATATTCTAAAATAATAAGATATATATTCGAATTTAATTTTGTTATTGGTCTATATTTTACTTTGTACTTTGGGATATTGGAAGTATTGTGCAACGATTCAGAATAATTAAAAAAAATCTCAAATTCTATTTATATATCCACTTTTTTATTAACCGAACCCTTTACAAAAGAGATAAAACAAACGAATAAGAAAGAAAATTCATTAAGAATCAAAATATTTTTTTATTCTTTATTTTTTTTTGTATGGAATATACACATCAATTTTCATGGATCATACCTTTACTCCCACTTCCAGTTCCTATTTTAATAGGGGTAGGACTTCTACTTTTTCCCACGGCAACAAAAAATCTTCGCCGTATGTGGGCTTTTCCTAGTATTTTATTGTTAATAATAGTTATGATTTTTTCGATCGATATATCTATTCATCAAATCCAGAACAGTTCAATCTATCAATATGTATGGTCTTGGACTATAAATAATGATCTTTCTTTAGAGTTTGGCTACTTGTTCGATTCACTTACTTCTATTATGTCAATATTAATCACTACTGTTGGTATTCTGGTTCTTTTTTATAGTGATAATTATATGTCTCATGATCAAGGATATTTGAGATTTTTTACTTATCTGAGTTTTTTTAATACTTCAATGTTGGGATTAGTTACAAGTTCCAATTTGATACAAGTTTATATTTTTTGGGAATTGGTTGGAATGTGTTCTTATATATTAATAGGTTTTTGGTTTACACGTCCTATTGCGGCAAAGGCTTGTCAAAAAGCATTTGTAACTAATCGTGTAGGGGATTTTGGTTTATTATTAGGAATTTTAGGTCTTTATTGGATAACGGGTAGTTTGGAATTTCGGGATTTATTTCAAATATTTAATAACTTGATTTATAAGAATGAGGTTAATATTTTTTTTGTTACTTTCTGCGCCCTCTTATTATTTTGTGGATCAGTTGCGAAATCTGCCCAATTCCCTCTTCATGTCTGGCTACCGGATGCTATGGAAGGGCCTACCCCTATTTCGGCTCTTATACACGCTGCTACTATGGTAGCAGCAGGAATTTTTCTTGTAGCTCGGCTTCTTCCCCTTTTCACAGTTATACCCTTCATAATGAGTGGAATAGCTTTGATAGGTATAATAACAGTAGTATTAGGAGCAACTTTAGCTATTGCTCAAAAAGATATTAAGAAAAATTTGGCCTATTCTACAATGTCTCAATTGGGTTATATGATGTTAGCTTTAGGTATGGGCTCTTATCGAGCCGCTTTATTTCATTTGATTACTCATGCTTATTCAAAAGCATTGTTGTTTTTAGGATCTGGATCCATTATCCATTCAATGGAAGCAATTGTTGGATATTCTCCAGATAAAAGTCAAAATATGGTTCTTATGGGCGGTTTAACAAAACATGCGCCAATTACAAAAACCGCCTTTTTAATAGGTACACTTTCTCTTTGTGGTATTCCACCTTTTGCTTGTTTTTGGTCCAAGGATGAGATTCTTAATGATAGTTGGTTGTATTCACCGATTTTCGCAATAATAGCTTGTTCCACAGCAGGATTAACTGCATTTTATATGTTTCGAATCTATTTACTAGTTTTTGAAGGATATTTAAACGTTCATTTTCAAAAATTCAACGGAAAGAAAAATAGTTCATTCTATTCAATATCTTTATGGGGCAAAGAAGGAAAAAAGAAATTAAAAAAGAAAATTCATTTATTAGCTTTATTAACAATGAATAATAATGAAAGGACTTCTTTTTTTCGGAAGAGGAAATATTCAAATACAATTAATCGAAATGTCAAAAGCATAAAACGTCTTTTTGTTGAGAGTACCTATTTTGGTACTAAAAACATTCCCTTTTTTTATCCTCATGAATCTGACAATACTATGCTATTTTCTATGCTTGTATTAGTATTATTTACTTTTTTCGTTGGGTCCATTGGAATTTCTTTCAGCCAAGATGGAATAGATTTGGATATCTTATCCAAATTGTTAATTCCGTCTATAGACCTTTTACATCAAAATTCAAAGAATTCTGTCGATTGGTATGAATTTTTTACAAATGCAACTTTTTCGGTGATTATAGCTTTTTTCGGAATATTGATAGCGTCTTTTCTCTATAAACCTGTTTTTTCTTCTTTACAAAACTTGAACGTATTGAATTTATTTCAAAAAAGTGTTACTAAAAAAATTATTCCTGATAAGATAATCAATGTTATATATGATTGGTCATATAATCGTGGTTATATAGATGCTTTTTTTGAAGTCTATTTAATTTCGAGTGTAAGAAAGTTAGCTAAATTCAATTATTTTTTTGATAGACAAATAATTGATGGAATTCCAAATGGAGTTGGTATTTCAAGTTTTTTTATGGGAGAAGCTATCAAATATGTGGGGGGTGGACGAATTTCTTCGTATATTTTCTTTTTTTTATTAATCTTTTTAGTAATTTGTTATTATATATTTATATAAAAATAAATATTATGAATTATATTAGAATCTAGATTGAATAGATTTATG